AGTAATTGGTAGATGTTTTGTTAAACCTCCCATAAGCACCATATTCTGACTTTTTTTTGGACAATATCCAACAAGAGTTTCCATTGAATGAATAACAGATCCCGATCCTAAAAACAATAATGCTTTGGAATAAGCATGAGTAATCAAATGAAATAAAGCACTGCGATAAGACCCCATACCTAGAGCTAACATCATATAACCCAGTTGAGACATTGTGGAATAAGCTAAACCCCTCTTAATGTCTTTTTGAGCAAGAGCTAAAGTAGCTCCTAAAAAAACTGTTATTATCCCTATCAAAGAGATAAAATTCATTATGTGGGGTATGACTATGAAAAGAGGCATAAGTCGAGCTACAAGAAAAATTCCCGCTGCTACCATCGTAGCAGCATGTATAAGGGCCGAAATCGGAGTTGGCCCTTCCATTGCATCAGGTAACCATACATGAAGGGGAAATTGTGCAGATTTCGCAATCGCACCGGCAAATAATAGAATAGCGCACAAAGTAACAAATAAAAAATTGACCTCATTATTACAAATCAAGTTATTTAATATTTGGAATAAATCACGAAATTCAAAACTCCCCGTTATCCAATAAAACCCTAAAATGCCTAATAATAAACCAAAATCGCCAACACGATTAGTTACAAACGCCTTTTGACAAGCCTTTGCTGCAACAGGTCGTGTGAACCAAAATCCTATTAATAGATACGAACATATTCCAACTAATTCCCAAAAAATATAAATTTGTATCAAATTTGAACTAGTAACTAATCCCAACATGGAAGTACTGAAAAAACTCATATAAGCAAAAAATCTCAAATATCCGTGGTCATGAGACATATAATTATCACTATAAATAAGAACCATAATTCCAACAGTAGTGATTAGTATTAACATAATAGAAGTAAGCGGGTCGATCAAGTATCCGAATTCTAAAGAAAAATCATTATTGATAATCCAAGACCATACATATTGATAGACATAACTGCTATTTATTTGCTGAATAGACAGATTCATGGAAAAAATCATGACTATACTTAACAATAAAACGCTCTGAAAAGACCACATACGACGAAGACTTTTTGTTGCCGTCGGAAAAAGAAGAAGTCCCAACCCTATTAACATAGGAACTGGAAGTGGAAGGAAAGGTATTATCCACGCATATTGATATGTCTGTTCCATAAAAAAAGTTTTTTATTCTTAATTAATTGTTTCCGATTCACCGGATCTTACCTCGTTCGAAAAAAGTCAATAAAAAATCAAGATATGCACTAACTTATTTAATGATTTTAAATAATTTTAGATTAGTATTTATTCTGAGTCTTTTTAAAATCGTTCAAATATTCAAAACAAGAAGTTACAATTGGTCAAATGAGATGACCAAGTTAGATATAAAAATGAATACTTGATATAAAAATGAATACTTATAATATGAAAATGCAAATCTAAATTATTATTACGAGAATTTCTCGTAATAATAATTTAGATTCATAGAGCAAGGATAAAAAATTACGCTAAAAAGAGTACTTGATGCTGATATGAATTATAGGATTAACTAAGGTCATCGGTCTAATGAAATAAAAACTTTTGAGTTTAGTTAGTTTCTTTCAACGCATTAACTAATTCATTATGGGATTGATTGTTTTCCATTTCAATCAAAACGATTTCTTAGTAAACGTTAGAATATTATAGATCTAAAATGAACTTTTTTTATGGAGAAAGGGTAAAAAACGACTGAGATATTTTTTTATCAAACCACGTATCCTTTAACAGATTTATTAGTAATCTCATTCGAATTTTAAAATTGAATTTAGGTGTATTCTTTTCTCGAGTTTGACTAAAAACAGACTCAAGTTTTTTATTAGGCAAAAGTTTACAATCCTTTGAGGTATTTTATTACGTGTAAATAAAGTCTAGAATGACGAAAATCAAGGTCTTTTAGGTTCTTTCTTTATTTTATTAAATTTTATTAAATTTATTAAAATTTAATTTTATTAAATCATTAAATTTCATTTCTATGACATATCAGATTCTAAAGATATAAATTTGAGAGGAGAACTAAGAGTTCCAAACCAAAAATTTTTGGTTTGACAAATATTGTATGGAATCAAAATTTTATTATTTCGAGTAATTTTTGATCCAATTTAACGGATCTTTCACATATCTATATTTCTTTTTTATGAAGAGAATATTATTTATAGAAAAAATAGATAATGAATAAGAAATAATAAATAATAATTTGTTTTGAATAATATTTGTTTTGAATAATAGATGTCTTTCACATCCAACTATAACAATGATTTTAAAATGGCAGTTCCAAAAAAACGTACTTCTATATCAAAAAAGCGTATTCGTAAAAATATTTGGAAAAGGAAAGGATATTGGGCGGCGTTAAAAGCTTTGTCATTAGGGAAATCTCTTTCTACTGGGAATTCAAAAAGTTTTTTTGTACGACAAACAAATAAGTCCTAAAATATTGGAATAATCGGAATGGATTTGACTCAAAAATTTGGCTCAATACTTTTTTAATATGAAATTAACAATTGGCAGTCCCTATTCTAATCAATATGAAATAGACCAGGTTTCCATCTTATAAGATGTCTAAAAAAAAGAATTCTTCTGTTTTCTGACTTCTAAAAAAAAAAAAAAAGAATAAAGAAACAAATACAAGATTTTTTATTTCTTTGTAGTATATTTTGTAGTATATTTTCACTGATATTTTTGTGGTGGGGAGTCTTATTTTCCCCATCGACCTTTACAATAATGAACAATTTTTCTCTTTCTCGGGAAGGGCAGATATAATCTTTTTAGTTCAAATTAATGTATTGTTGAAACTAATGGATTACATGGTAAAAAATTTTTAATAACTTTATGACTTCTTAATTTATAATTTTTACTAATTTTTTAGTAATTACTATATGAAATGGATTTACCATATATCTCCAATTTTGAGCCCAATTAATAAAAGAACTTCATTGTTGAGATATTATATATAACTAATCTGTCAATGTACAAATAATGTGTCAATTTGAAGTAATCCAAAATAACCTATTTTGGATTCATTGAGAAAATTTATTTTTTGTTTTAAATTTATGAAATCAGATAAACGAGAAATAATGAAGTATCAATAAAAGTAAAAAATGAAAACAGTTGTTTTATTCTATCGAGAGAATAATCTACTTACAAAAGTTGGATTTTAGAATAGGATAAACTACGTCAAAGCCCTAAGATAAATAAACTGGACAGGACACCCTAATAAATGAAACCAATGAACCTTCAAATTGACTTTTGAACTCATTTTTTTTTTTATCAATTTGAGTGTTGACTAAAAAACTTATTTGATTGAATTGACTTGTTCAATATCGACGATTGAATATAAATAGGCTATTATTAGTTCGAGTAAGCCGCTATGGTGAAATCGGTAGACACGCTGCTCTTAGGAAGCAGTGCTAGAGCATCTCGGTTCGAGTCCGAGTGGCGGCATGACATCTTCTAAAAGATATCCAATAGATCCTATAATAAAAATAAATTAAATTCCCGATTTCTAAATTCTTAATTAATATTAATTTAGGAGATTCCCTCCCTTTTTTTCATTTTTATGATATTTTCAACTTTAGAGCATATATTCACTCATATTTCCTTTTCGATTGTTTCAATTGTAATTATAATTCATTTGATAACCTTATTGGGCAATGAAATCATAAAACCATATGATTCGTCAGAAAAGGGGATGATAGTTACTTTTTTCTGTCTAACAGGATTATTAATCACTCGTTGGATTTATTCGGGCCATTTCCCACTAAGTGATTTATATGAATCATTAATCTTTCTTTCATGGAGTTTCTCCCTTATTCATATAGTCCCTTATTTCAAAATAAGAAAAAATTATTTAACCGAAATAACTGCCTCAAGTACTATTTTTACCCAAGGCTTTGCTACTTCGGGTCTTTTAACTGAAATACGTAAACCCACAATATTAGTACCTGCTCTACAATCGGAGTGGTTAATAATGCACGTAAGTATGATGATATTGAGCTATGCGGCTCTTCTTTGTGGATCATTATTATCAGTAGCACTTCTAGTCATTACATTTAGAAAGATTTTTTATAGTTATAAAAGTAATAATTTCTTAAAATTAAATGAGTCTTTTTCATTTGGTGAAATCCAATACAAGAATGAAAGAAACAATATGTTTAAAAAAAATTATTTTTTGTCTGCTAAGAATTATTACAAGGCCCAATTGATTCAACAATTAGATTATTGGAGTTATCGTGTGATTAGCCTAGGATTTATATTTTTAACCATAGGTATTCTTTCCGGAGCAGTATGGGCTAATGAAGCATGGGGATCATATTGGAGTTGGGATCCAAAGGAAACTTGGGCCTTTATTACTTGGATCGTATTCGCAATTTATTTGCATATTCGAACAAATAAAAATTTTCAGGGGGCAAATTCCGCAATTGTGGCGACTCTAGGCTTTCTTATAATTTGGATATGCTATTTTGGGGTAAATCTATTAGGAATAGGGCTACATAGTTATGGTTCATTTACGTTAACCTCTAGTTAAATTCCAAAAAAGTTCTTACGAATACAAACCGAGTGGAATACGGTGTATATAAAACACCTTGTGTCAACCGGCGACAACCGTGTGAATCAAGTCAAGTAGTGTAGTGATTCACACGGTTCTCGCAAAGACCAAGTATATTGGGTGAAAATTCAAATTCATATTTTGTTTTTACTTTATTTAAGATTTAAGAGAATAAAAATCCTTCTTCTTTTTTCTTTTCATTAGTCAACCAACTCTTAAAAATCATAGGAGTTTTTTTCTTTAAGAAAACTATCTATAAAAATAATTAGATAGAATACCTTCAACCTTGTCAACTGATAGTGAAAGAACAAAATCGGGATACATACCAATACCTATTACAGGTAGAAAAATGGAGATCGAAACAAATAACTCGCGCGGTCCAGAATCAAAAAAATAAGAGTTTTTAGTATTAAATAACTTATATCCATAGAACATCTGGCGTAACATAGATAATGAATAAATAGGAGTTAATATCATTCCAATTGCCATTACAAAAGTGATGGCAATTTTAGGCATTAAAAGATATTTTTGGCTGGTAATTATTCCTAAAAAGACTATCACTTCTGCAACAAAACCACTCATACCCGGTAATGCAAGCGAAGCCATGGAAAAACTACTGAACATCGTAAATATTTTTGGCATGGGGATAGCTACTCCGCCCATTTGGTCGAGATAAACAAGACGTATTCTATCATAACTCGTTCCTGCCAAGAAAAAAAGTGCAGCACCAATAAACCCATGAGAGATTATTTGTAAAATAGCTCCATTGAGTCCCGTATCGGTTATAGAAGCAATTCCTATAAGTATGAAACCCATATGAGATACGGAGGAATAGGCTATTCTTTTTTTTAAATTGCGTTGGCCGAGAGATGTTGAAGCTGCATAGATTATTTGTATTGTACCTACTATCATCAACCAAGGAGAAAATATAGAATGAGCGTGTGGTAATAATTCCATATTAATCCGAATCAATCCATACGCTCCCATTTTTAATAAAATTCCGGCTAGAAGCATACAAGTACTGTAATGTGCCTCTCCGTGGGTATCTGGTAACCATGTATGTAGGGGTAGAATCGGTAATTTGACAGCAAAAGCAATAAAAAATCCAATATAAAATATTATTTCCAAAGCCACAGGATACGACTGATTCACTGATGTTTCAAAATTTAATGTTGGTTCATTAGAACCATATAAACCGACACCCAGAACTCCCATTAAGAGAAAAATGGAACCTCCCGCCGTGTACAAAATAAATTTTGTGGCTGAGTAGAGACGTTTCTTTCCTCCCCACATGGATAGAAGTAGATAAACCGGAATTAATTCTAATTCCCACATGATGAAAAAAAGTAAAAGGTCCCGAGAAGAAAATGATCCTATTTGACCACTGTACATTGCTAACATCAAGAAATGGAATAATCGAGAATCCCGAGTAACAGGCCAGGCTGCTAAAGTAGCTAAAGTAGTGATAAATCCTGTTAATAAAACGGGTCCTATAGACAGTCCATCTATTCCTAATTTCCAACGGAAATCAAAAAAATTGATCCATTTATAATCCTCTACTAGTTGGATTAATGGATCGTCCAATTGAAAATGATAACAGAATGCATAGGTTGTTAGAAGAAGTTCTAACATGCATATACATATAGTATACCACCTAATTACCCTATTTCCTTTATGTGGAAGAAATAAAATAAAGGAACCCGCAAATATTGGTAAAACTACAATTATTGTTAACCAAGGAAATTTGTTCGTGGTAAAGACAAGATACACTTGGACCAGAAAAACCTATGCCCAAAAATAAGATATTTTTGAGCAAAGGTTTTGGCGGTAAAAAAAAATGGGCTCAAGTAGGGTTTTCTGTAACGTATTAATAAGCTATACCCATGCTGCGGGTTGTTTCATGCCATAAATAAACTCGAACACTCAAGAAATCTGTTGGGCAGGCGGATTCACATCTCTTACAACCAACACAATCCTCTGTTCTTGGAGCAGAAGCTATTTGTTTGGCTTTACATCCGTCCCAAGGTATCATTTCTAATACATCCGTGGGACAGGCTCGGACACATTGAGTACACCCGATACATGTATCATAAATCTTTACTGAATGTGACATTTGATCTATCCATTTTTGAACGTGAGAAGGTTTCAATCTAGTAAATTGATAAATGAATTATATATTTAAATACTAGATGAATCGATGAGTTCCCCGAGTTTTTTTTATTAATCTACTTCTGGATTGACAGCGCCAAAATACTTTGATTTCGTATGTTTGTGATAACATGAGGATACTTTACGTGGCAGACATGCTAATTTGAATTAATTATTAATTTATGAAAATTCTAATTTATATGATAATATTACTTATTCAACAAATTCGATTGATTTATACGAGTTGATTTTCTGTTACGATAAATTGATGAAACAATAGCGAGTCCAATAGCAGCTTCAGCAGCTGCAATAGCTATAACAAAAATGGAGAAAATGGCTCCTTTTAATTGACGACTATCAAAAAAATCCGAAAATGTTACAAAATTGAGATTAACCGCATTTAATATAAGTTCAAGACACATAAGAGCCCTAACCATATTTCGACTTGTAATCAATCCATATAGACCGACAGAAAATAAATAGGCACTCAAAACAAGTACATGTTCGAGCATCATTAACCAACTCCTTATCAATCTCGATTCATTTCAATATGAACAACAATTTAACCAATTGGATTGACTAGAATATAACGAGTAATGGAATAAAGGAATATATTGGGAATAGATCAAACTACTACTAAGAAATAATTTGTATTTTATATACAAAATCAAATAGAAAAAAGGAAATGCATGTGATAGCTCATAACAAGGTTTTTCCCAGTTCTAAGGAGTTATTATTGACGAGCTACAGCAATTGCGCCGATT